CCAAAGAGCAAGCTATATTAGGGTAATTATGTTAGAATTGAGCCGTATAGCTTCTCACTTGTTATGGCTTGGACCTTTTATGGCGGATCTCGGGGCACAGACTCCTTTTTTCTACATTTTTAGAGAAAGAGAATTGATATATGATCTATTTGAAGCTGCTACAGGTATGCGAATGATGCATAATTACTTTCGCATCGGAGGAGTAGCTGCCGATCTACCTTATGGATGGATGGATAAATGTTTAGATTTCTGTGATTATTTTTTACGAGGAGTTGTTGAATATCAACAACTTATTACACAGAATCCCATTTTTTTAGAACGAGTTGAAGGAGTCGGTTTTATTAGCGGAGAAGAAGCTGTAAATTGGGGCTTATCGGGCCCAATGTTACGAGCTTCTGGAATACAATGGGATCTTCGTAAAATTGATCCTTATGAGTCTTACAATCAATTCGATTGGAAAGTACAATGGCAAAAAGAAGGAGATTCGTTAGCTCGCTATTTAGTACGAATCGGTGAAATGAGGGAATCCATAAAAATTATTCAACAGGCTGTAGAGAAAATTCCTGGAGGACCTTATGAGAATTTAGAAGCCCGACGCTTTAAGAAAGCAAAGAATTCCGAATGGAATGATTTTGAATATCGATTTCTTGGTAAAAAACCTTCGCCCAATTTTGAATTATCAAAGCAAGAGCTTTATGTAAGAGTAGAAGCTCCAAAAGGTGAATTAGGAATTTATCTGGTAGGAGATGATAGTCTTTTCCCCTGGAGATGGAAAATTCGTCCACCTGGTTTTATTAATTTGCAAATTCTTCCTCAGCTAGTTAAAAAAATGAAATTGGCTGATATCATGACGATATTAGGTAGTATAGATATCATTATGGGGGAAGTTGATCGTTGAAATGATAATAGATAGGGTAGAAGTGGAAACTATAAATTCTTTTTCGAAATCGGAATTATTAAAAGAAGTCTACGGACTGATATGGATTCTACCCATTTTGACCCTCCTACTGGGAATCACAATAGAAGTACTCGTAATTGTGTGGTTAGAAAGAGAAATATCCGCATCGATACAACAACGTATTGGTCCTGAATATGCTGGCCCCCTGGGACTCCTTCAAGCTATAGCAGATGGAACTAAGCTACTTTTAAAAGAGGATATCCTCCCATCCCGAGGAGATATTCCTTTATTTAGCATTGGTCCCTCTATAGCAGTCATATCCATTTTATTAAGTTTTTTAGTTATCCCTTTGGGATATCGTTTTGTTTTAGCTGATCTTAGTATTGGTGTTTTTTTATGGATTGCCATTTCAAGTATTGCTCCTATTGGTCTTCTTATGGCGGGATATAGCTCAAATAATAAATATTCTTTTTCAGGCGGTCTACGAGCGGCTGCTCAATCTATTAGTTATGAAATACCATTAACTTTTTGTGTGCTAGCAATATCTCTACGTGTGATTCGTTAAAATAGGATCTTTTTCCTCTAAAATACATTGAATGCTTATCTTCCTTTGCTTATTCTGTATTCGAGTTAGTAAATTAAACTAGATAGCTATATGAGTGAAACAAAACAGCTTATTAATTTGTAGTAAAAATACAAAATCTCATTTCCTACGTACAAGAAAAAGTTCAAGTAAACATAAGCAGTGTAAACTCTTTACCCCAAGGTTGAGATTGTTTGATTAGTCGTCATATCTTGAAACGGGCAAGAATAAAGGATTCGCAATATGGAATTCCATTACTAGAATATTTTGAGTTATTACTTTACTATAACTTATAACCATAAGGCAATTCATCAAAAGTTAGTGAGGGATTAGAAACACTAAAGTATATACAGGATTAGTAATGAGAGGATCTAAATAATTAGACATTTTTCCTCATAAAAGGAATCGTAATAAGAACTTGAAATTGGTGGAAATGACCAAGTAGTACTTTCTTCGGATTCCGGTCTAGAGTATGTTCCCATTCACTTGTTAAAGAAATGGCTATCAAGAACGAATTAACCCTTTATTCTTTTTTCTTTTTAAGTATACCCTTCCCCGGGAAAGAAGAATAGGACAAAAGATATGGAATGCAATACAAAAAAGGATCTTTATTTATTCTTTCCTTTATCCCTATTCATACAGAATTCCTCATAAACTAATGTCCAATTCTTTCCATTTATTAATTCCTATAACGAGTGTTTTATTCCAATATTAAGTTATTACCGAACAAAGAAAAATTTTTATTTTATTTTATTATATAAAGGATGAGATCAATTCGGAAGCGCTTCTTTTGTTATTCTAGCAGACGGAATTGCTTTGGTCTAATTTGGGACTTTCCAATCAATTTTATCTTACCTAATTCTATCTACGCCCAGGGGATAATACCGAAATGAAACAATCCTTTTCTTTTTTCTGATCATAGAGGAGCCGTATGAAGCTAAGGTTTCATGTACGGTTTTGGAATAGCGGTGGGAACTGTGATGTTATCATCGACTATGATTATCTAACAGTTCAAGTACAGTTGATATAGTTGAAGCACAGTCCAAATATGGTTTTTTTGGATGGAATCTTTGGCGTCAGCCTATAGGTTTTCTAGTTTTTCTAATTTCTTCTTTGGCAGAATGTGAAAGATTACCCTTTGATTTACCAGAAGCAGAGGAAGAATTAGTAGCAGGTTATCAAACCGAATATTCTGGTATTAAATATGGTTTATTTTATCTTGTTTCTTACCTAAATTTATTAGTTTCCTCTTTATTTGTAACTGTTCTATACTTAGGCGGGTGGAATTTCTCTATTCCCTATATATCCTTTTTTGGATTTTTCCAAATGAATAAAATAATTGGAATTTTGGAAATGGTAATAGGTATCTTTATTACATTAACTAAAGCTTATTTATTTCTCTTCATTTCTATCACAATAAGATGGACTTTACCCAGGATGAGAATGGATCAGTTATTAAATCTTGGATGGAAATTTCTTTTACCTATTTCTCTGGGCAATCTCTTATTAACAACTTCTTCCCAACTAGTTTCACTATAAATAAGATAATACAATAAGAGTAAGAATATTTTCAACACAAAAGTTCTCTCAAACAAGAGAAAGAAACATACCCTTTATATATATATTTAGAATATGTTCCCTATGCTAACTGGGTTCATTAGTTATGGTCAACAAACAATACGCGCCGCAAGATACATTGGTCAAAGTTTCATAATTACCTTATCCCACACAAATCGTTTACCTATAACGATTCACTACCCTTATGAAAAATCAATTACATCGGAGCGTTTCCGGGGGCGAATACACTTTGAATTTGATAAATGCATTGCTTGTGAAGTATGTGTTCGCGTATGCCCGATAGATCTACCCCTTGTGGATTGGAGATTTGAAAAAGATATTAAAAGGAAACAATTGCTTAATTATAGTATTGATTTCGGAGTTTGTATATTTTGTGGTAACTGTGTTGAATACTGTCCGACAAATTGTTTATCAATGACTGAAGAATATGAACTTTCTACTTATGATCGTCATGAATTGAATTACAATCAAATTGCTTTGAGTCGGTTACCAATCTCCATAATGGGAGATTACACAATTCAAACAATTAGGAATTCGCCTCAAAGTAAAATAGAGGAAGAAAAATCTTGGAATTCAAGAACGATTACTGATTACTAGGTATTAGGATATTTTTTGTTAGAAAAATCCATTTTTACTAACTATAACGAAAAAAGAATAACTACTATATTAACAACTTATATACATTACATAATACAATTAACAACTTATATACATTACATATACAAAAAAATATCCTAATACCTTTTTCCTTCCTTGAATCTTTTAGTTTTAGTCAGTTCATGAAAAATTTTATACTATAAATTTCTTCTTATCCATAATGGATTTACCTGGACCAATACATGAGATTCTTGTGCTATTTGGGGGATTTGTTCTTCTACTAGGGGGTTTAGGAGTAGTATTACTTACCAACCCAATTTATTCTGCTTTTTCGCTGGGATTAGTTCTTGTTTGTATATCCTTATTCTATTTTTTATTGAATTCCTACTTTGTAGCTGTTGCACAACTTCTTATTTATGTGGGAGCCATAAATGTCTTGATCATATTTGCTGTAATGTTTGTAAACGGCTCAGAGTGGTCTAAAGATAAGAATTATTGGACTATTGGGGATGGGTTTACTTTACTCCTTTGTATAACTATTCCTTTTTCACTAATGACTACTATCCCAGATACGTCGTGGTATGGAATTCTTTGGACTACAAGATCAAACCAAATAGTAGAACAGGGTCTCATAAATAACGTTCAACAAATTGGGATTCATTTAGCAACCGATTTTTATCTTCCGTTTGAACTCATTTCCCTAATTCTTCTAGTTTCTTTAATAGGTGCAATTACTATGGCTCGACAATAAGAAATACTTAGAATAAGTTCAAATTCTTAGAATTTCAAATATAAAATAAATAACTAAAGAATCATAATTTTGATTTAGTAAAACCCATCTACTGCCAACACAACAAATACCTTCTTTTCTCTTTTGTTGCGTAATTGTTCTATTCTAATTAATTGAATCGGTTCAATTCTTGTCCTCATATTGAAATGAATCGAGATTGATAAGGAGTTAGTTAATGATGTTTGAGCATGTACTTTTTTTGAGTGTCTATTTATTTTCGATTGGTATCTATGGATTGATCACAAGCCGAAACATGGTTAGAGCTCTAATATGTCTTGAACTTATACTGAATTCAATTAATCTAAATCTCGTAACATTTTCTGATCTATTTGATAGTCGCCAATTAAAAGGAGACATTTTCGCAATTTTTGTTATAGCCCTTGCGGCTGCTGAAGCAGCTATTGGACTATCCATTCTTTCTTCCATCCATCGTAACAGGAAATCAACTCGTATCAATCAATCTAATTTTTTGAATAATTAGACATAGAATCCTCTAAACAAAGGCGCCTATATAATAATACGGAACATTAAGATGAATAGAAATCTAATCTTATTTTCTTATTAGTATTTAATAATATCCATTTTTTGAGTAGGTTATTTCAGAGTATTCTTTTTTACTTATTGTATTGAATATTGCATTTTTGCAATTCATTGATATTGCAATTTGAATATTGCAATAATTTATATTGAAAAGATGATACCCAATTTATTGGCTAATTCGAATTAGTATGTAGAATTCGTATAATTATGACTGTTGAAGTCTTAAATTCAAGTCTCTTGGCTCTTTTCACGCTTTCTCACAAACAGATTAAGAAATATATTGCATTATTTGTTAAAGTTTGGATAAACCATTGCTTCGTCTGGTGTCTACAATATATCTAATTTATATTTATATAGTACTAATTTCATTTTTACCAGATTGAAAATTTTTATGTTGAAAAGGAAAATTTAGAGATCCAATGTCACATTCTGTAAAAATTTATGATACATGTATAGGATGCACTCAATGTGTACGAGCTTGTCCAACAGATGTATTAGAAATGATACCTTGGGATGGATGTAAAGCCAAGCAAATTGCTTCCGCGCCGAGAACCGAGGATTGTGTGGGTTGTAAGAGATGCGAATCTGCTTGCCCAACGGATTTTTTAAGTGTCCGCGTTTATTTAGGGCCTGAAACAACCCGCAGCATGGCTCTATCTTATTGATACGTTACAGCATGGCTCTATCTTTTTGATACGTTACAAAAAACTCCACTTGAATCGTCTGATTCCTCTTTACCGAAGAAGCCTGTGCTCGAAATAATCGAGCATGGGCTTTTCTGGTCAAAACGTATCTTGTCTTTATTACTTTATCATGAGTTATTTTCCTTGGTTAACCATACTTGTTGTTTTGCCGATATTTGCAGGTTCATTAATTTTCTTTTTACCTCATAAAGGAAATAAAATCGTTAGGTGGTATACCATATCCATTTGTTTATTAGAATTCCTTCTAATGACTTATGCATTCTGTTATCATTTCCAATTGGAGGATCCCTTAATCCAATTAAAGGAGGATTCTAAATGGATAGATGTTTTGGATTTCCACTGGAGATTGGGAATCGATGGACTTTCATTAGGATCTATTTTATTGACAGGATTTATCACTACTTTAGCTACTTTAGCGGCTTGGCCGGTTACCCGGAATTCGCGATTATTCTATTTCCTGATGCTAGCAATGTATAGCGGTCAAATAGGATTATTTTCTTCACGAGACCTTTTACTTTTTTTTATCATGTGGGAGTTAGAATTAATCCCTGTTTACTTACTTTTATCCATGTGGGGGGGAAAGAGGCGTCTGTATTCAGCTACCAAGTTTATTTTGTATACTGCAGGCGGTTCCATTTTTTTCTTAATTGGAGTTCTGGGTATGGGGTTATATGGTTCCAATGAACCCGGATTAGATTTGGAAAGATTGATTAATCAATCATACCCTGCAACATTGGAAATACTACTGTATTTTGGCTTCCTTATTGCTTATGCTGTCAAATTGCCGATTATACCTCTACATACGTGGTTACCAGATACCCATGGAGAAGCGCATTACAGTACATGTATGCTTTTAGCCGGAATTCTATTAAAGATGGGAGCATACGGATTGATTCGGATCAATATGGAATTATTACCTCATGCTCATTATCTATTTTCCCCCTGGTTGGTAATAATAGGAGCGGTGCAAATAATCTATGCAGCTTCAACTTCCCTTGGTCAACGAAATTTCAAAAAAAGAATAGCCTACTCCTCCGTATCTCACATGGGTTTCATAATTATAGGAATTGGTTCCATAACCAACATTGGACTAAATGGAGCTATTTTACAAATATTATCCCATGGATTTATCGGTGCTACACTTTTTTTCTTGGCGGGAACGGCTTGTGATAGAGTGCGTCTTGTTTATCTCGAAGAACTGGGGGGAATATCTATTCCAATGCCAAAAATTTTTACCATATTTAGTAGCTTTTCAATGGCTTCTCTTGCCTTGCCAGGAATGAGCGGTTTTGTTGCGGAATTAGTAGTATTTTTTGGACTAATTACTAGTCCTAAATTTATGTTAATGCCAAAAATGCTAATTACTTTTGTAATGGCAATTGGAATGATATTAACTCCTATTTATTTATTATCTATGTTACGCCAGATGTTCTATGGATACAAGCTATTTCATGTTCCAAACGAAAATTTTGTGGATTCTGGACCACGGGAACTCTTTCTTTTAATCTGTATCTTTTTACCAGTAATAGGAATTGGTATTTATCCAGATTTTGTTCTCTCGCTATCTGTTGACAGGGTAGAGGCTCTATTATACAATTATTATCCTAAATAGGATTTTCTTTTTTTAACTAGTCTATATTCTATCGTGGAAAAAAAATTCCATAGTGGAAAAAACATAAAATTCATAAAAAAGTAAAAAAGTCTAATTAGATCTATCTCGAATTTTTGAGAACCCTTTGAAAAGATGTTCAAGGGGTTCTCAAATCAAACAAAAAAGGAAAAACCTTCATAAAACATAAAATGAAGGTTTTATGTTATGTAATCATTTAGATGGTAATGTAAATGAACCATAACTATGTAAACCTATTCCTAACAGATTGATACCAAAATAGCAGATCCAAATTATAAGAAATCCTATCGAAGCTACAAGTGCGGAATTCGTACCCTTCCAATTTGGATTTGTTCTACTATGTAAATATATTGCAAATATGGTCCAGGTAATAAATGCCCAAGTTTCCTTAGGATCCCAATTCCAATAGGATCCCCATGCCTCATTAGCCCATACTGCTCCACAAAGAATACCTATGGTTAAAAGAGTAAACCCTAGACTAATGACATGATAACTCCAAGAATCCAAACGCTCAGTTAATTGATATTTGTAATAATTTGGAAATGCGGGAAAAGAAGTGCTTTTTAAAGCACCTCTTTTTGCATATAAATATTCAATCTCACTAAAGAAAAATGTTTTAGTTAAAACATTTTTTTTCTTTTTAGAAAAGAAATCGAAATTCTTTCGAAATCTAATGATTAGAAGAGCGGCGGATAATAAGGATCCGCACAAAAGAGTTGCATAGCTTAGTAACATCATACTGACATGCATCATTAACCACTGAGATTGTAGAGCAGGTACTAGTATTGTGGATTGATGCATTTCAGTTAAAAGACCCGAGGTGGCAAAGCCTTGCGTTAAAATAGTACTTGGCGTAGTTATTGTGCTTAAATCATTTTTCGAGTTCTGTATCTTAGCAATAGTATGAAGAATATACAGAGCCCATGAAAGGAAGATCAATGACTCATATAAATTACTTAATGGAAAATGTCCCGAAGAAACCCAACGAGAAACTAAGAATACTGTTATAGAGAAAAAAGTAGTTATCATTCCTTTTTCTGACGAATCACGTAATCCCCTAAGTTCACGAACTAATAAGGTTATCAAACGAATCGTAATCACAATTGAAATGGTTGAGAAAGAGATATGAGTTAGTATATGTTCTAAAGTTGCAAATAGCATAAGGATAAGGTCCCATTACAAAATTGGAAATTTCGAATTGAATCCATTTTCTAATCTATTGTATAATTTTTCGAGAATGCCGCCACTCGGACTCGAACCGAGATGCTTGAGCACTGCTTCCTAAGAGCAGCGTGTCTACCAATTTCACCATGGCGGCTAACTTAAAATAATAGTTAACTTAAAAGAATAATAGTTATTTTCTCGCGAATCGTCGAGACTGGGGGAGGCCCTAGAATTTAGGAACATTAAAATTTCATCACTAACTACAAAGAATTTTGCATTTTAGAAAAATTTATAGAATGATAGCCTTTACGCTCTTATTAATATGATTTACCAGTCCTAAACTCATTTATATGGTAATTTGGTATAAGATTGGATAAGATTAGGTAGAGGTTGTAAGTCCTATTGCAAGAACAGTCTACTTTTTCTAATAGAATCCTCATATTTTTTTATGAGGATTCTATTAGAAAAAAAAGTTCTTTGCTGGGAAAAGAATACTGAGGACACAATATACCAAAAACTTTTGTTCTATATAACGGATAACGGAGGGATTCGTTCTAAGAATATTGTACCGAGGAATTCGACACATAAAAGTACATTCATTAATTAATCCGAATTATTCATTCATATTAAATCATTCATATTAAATAATTGGAATTTCTTTGGGTTGGGATAGTTCAATTAAGATTATTCCAAAACCTTATTATTTGTTTGTTTGTTGCCCAGAAAAACCTTTTGGTTTTAGATGCTCGTTGCCGCTAGAAAATGATCTTGATTTTGCTAAAGAATAAGATTGTACTATGGAAAAATAAGTTTTTTTCTTCCAAAGATTTTTACGAATACGCTTTTTTGACATCGAAGTACGTTTTTTTGGAACTGCCATTTAAAATAAAAAGGGGATTACTTTTTTCTAGTTGTATGTGAAAGACATCTATTGCTGCAAATCAATCCTTCTTTCTGTTTTTTCTTAGTATTTATACTTAGATACTAAAAGATATTGAAATTCGAAATTCTTTTTTACTTCATTTTGTCTAATGTGGATAAGACAAGAGTTTTTTAAGGCTTTCTATTTAAATCAATTTATATATCAAATATACTCCATATATAAATATATGGTATGGGGGATAAGCCCTCATATAAGATGGGGAGATAAAAAGAAAGTAAAATGATTCAATCTTTTTTTGTATTTTAATAAATATAATTTTAACTAATAACTAGATAACTAACTAGATAACGAAATCCTTTGATTCACTTTTTGAATTTAAGCAACTAAACCCATTCTGAATTTTGGAATATTTTAATGAGAGAAATTTTGCAAAATCCAGAATTCCTTTATTTTTTCTTATTCTTATTTTTTTTTTTTTTATTTCTTTAGAAAGAGATAAGAGTAGGTTTGGTGAATCGGAAACAATTCTATTTTATAGAAAAATTGAACTATAAATTTCAACTAAAAATTGCTATTTCTTTTCTTATGGAACATACATATCAATATGCCTGGGTAATCCCTCTTCTCCCACTTCCAGTTATTATGTCAATGGGATTTGGACTTTTTCTTATTCCGACAGCAACAAAAAATCTTCGTCGCATATGGGCTTTTCCTAGTATTTTACTCTTAAGTATAGCTCTGGTATTCTCAGTTCAACTGTCTATTCAACAAATAAATGGAAGTTCTATCTATCAATATCTATGGTCTTGGACCATCAATAATGATTTTTCCTTAGAATTTGGATACTTGATCGACCCCCTTACGTCTATTATGTTAATACTAATTACTACTGTAGGAATCTTGGTTCTTATTTATAGTGACGATTATATGTCTCACGATGAAGGATATTTGAGATTTTTTGTTTATATAAGTTTTTTTAATACTGCCATGTTGGGATTGGTTACTAGTTCCAATTTGATACAAATTTATTTTTTTTGGGAACTTGTCGGAATGTGTTCCTACTTATTGATAGGCTTTTGGTTTACACGGCCAATTGCAGCGAGTGCTTGCCAAAAAGCTTTTGTAACTAATCGTGTAGGGGATTTTGGTCTGTTATTAGGAATTTTAGGTTTTTTTTGGATAACGGGTAGTTTAGAGTTTCGGGATTTGTTCAAAATAGCTAATAACTGGATTCCTAATAATGGGATTAATTCCTTACTTACTACTTTGTGTGCTTTTTTATTATTCCTTGGTGCAGTTGCAAAATCTGCACAATTTCCTCTTCACGTATGGTTACCCGATGCTATGGAAGGACCCACTCCCATTTCGGCTCTTATACACGCAGCAACTATGGTTGCTGCGGGGATTTTTCTTCTAGCTCGACTTCTTCCTCTTTTCATATCCCTACCCTTGATAATGAGTTTTATTTCTTTAGTAGGTACAATAACACTCTTCTTAGGAGCCACTTTAGCTCTTGCTCAGAGAGATATTAAAAGAAGCTTAGCCTATTCTACAATGTCTCAATTGGGTTATATGATGTTAGCCCTAGGTATAGGCTCTTATCAAGCTGCTTTATTCCATTTGATCACTCATGCTTATTCGAAAGCTTTATTGTTCTTAGGATCCGGATCCGTTATTCATTCAATGGAACCTCTTGTTGGATATTCACCAGATAAAAGTCAGAATATGGTTCTTATGGGTGGTTTAAGAAAATATGTTCCAATTACAAGAACCACTTTTTTATGTGGTACACTTTCTCTTTGTGGTATTCCACCTCTTGCTTGCTTCTGGTCTAAAGATGAAATCCTTAGTAATAGTTGGTTATATTCACCCTTTTTTGGAATAATAGCCTCTTTTACTGCAGGATTAACTGCATTTTATATGTTTCGGATATATTTACTTACTTTTGATGGATATTTGCGTGTTCATTTTCAAAATTACAGCAGTACTAAAGAGGGTTCGTTGTATTCAATATCCTTATGGGGAAAAGGCATATCCAAAGGAATCAATAGGGATTTTGTTTTATCAACAACGAAGAGTGGAGTTTCTTTTTTTTCACAAAATATACCCAAAATTCCTGGTAATACAAGAAATAAGATAGGATGCTTTAGGACTCCCTTTGGGGCTAAAAGCACTTTTGTCTATCCTCATGAAACGGGAAATACTATGCTATTTCCTCTTCTTATATTACTACTTTTTACTTTGTTCATTGGATCCATAGGAATCCATTATCAAAATGGAATAAAGGGTAATGGAATATCGGAGTTAACCATATTATCAAAGTGGCTAACTCCTTCAATAAACTTTTTCCAGGAAAGTTCTAATTTTTCTATAAATTCATATGAATTTCTTACTAATGCAATTTCTTCTGTAAGTTTAGCTATTTTTGGTCTATTCATAGCATATATCTTCTATGGATCTACTTATTCTTTTTTTCAGAATTTGAATTTTTTAAATTCCCTTTTACAAGGGAATCCAAAAAAGAACTTTTTGGATGAAGTAAAAAAAAAGATATACAGCTGGTCCTATAATCGTGGTTATATAGATGTTTTCTATACTAGGGTCTTTATCTTGGGTATAAGAAGATTAGCCGAACTAACGCATTTTTTCGATAAAGGTGTCATTGATGGAATTACCAATGGGGTAGGTCTTGCTGGTTTTTGTATAGGAGAAGAAATTAAATATGTAGGGGGAGGGCGAATATCGTCTTATCTATTCTTTTTTTTATGTTATGTATCCTTGTTCTTATTCTTTTTTCCGTGAAAATGGATTATTCCATGAATTCCTCAAAACGAGGCTCATCAAAATGCAAAATCTAAGACTACTATAAGACTACTAATAAAATAAGAAAAAAATTCGAACGATTAAATTACTTCTCCCGAATATCCAACTGACTGATTAATTTCTTATAACGTACTCTATTTTTCTTTGCCAAATAAGCCAGCAAACGTTGACGTTTTCCCAAAAGTCTTCGTAGACCTCTTTCCGATGAAAAATCTTTTTTGTGTAATTCCAAATGTGAAGCAAGTCTCCGTATCTTATTGGTAAAACTGAATACTTGAAATTCAACAGAACCCCTGTTTTCTTGTTTTTC